CGCCAATAAAAGAAAAAGTTTTCGCACGGGCTCATCATCTGATGCAGAACTTATTTCATAACCACCATCCATCACCAATCACATTCCACATCCCACTTCAAACTTCTCGATTCCTCGGGTAGCCTCCTCTAGAAAGGCATTCCAGCTTCAGAGGCAGGTGAGCCGGGTCAGGAAGGACTTTGACTGCTGGGATGGGGTCGGATCCTACTCGAAGCACTCCACCACGAATAAGAATCTTCGGGTTGGATAGGCAGTAGAGATAGGAACTCCTATCTGTAGGGCGGGCTTTCAAGACAGAGATGCACTACTCCATCTGGCTTGAAGACCTCGTGGGGAAAGATAAGAATCCCTTTTTAAAAGGTAAGGACTGAAGGGAATAAAAAATAAATAGATAAAATCCCGGCCGACGGGACTCTACGTCTGGGTCTTTTTCCATCTTAAAGTCGGATTAGGAAGAGTGCCCTTGAACTACAGATCAATCATATATCATCATAATAATAAACAATACAAAAAAAGAAATGGATTCTCCTGACTCTAACAAGTAAGCAAGTCAACTACCTGCCGGCGAGAAAAAGAAAAAAAGGCAAGGGGGAGATAGGGAAGAGGAGATTAAGGATAGTCACTACGCTCCATAGATAGTGAACACAGATTCTTGTTTCATTTTCCATTCCTTTCGGGTCGAAAACGCGGGCTGCTGGTGGGGCTGTGCCCATTCTTTCTCCCTCTTCTTCCGCTTTACAACCGGAATAAGGAACCTTAGCACCCTACCTGTCGATGAAAAAATAGGATTTGAGAGGAGTGAAGCTGCTTGACCGAATAGGGCAAGAAGTGAGAGCTAGCGGATCAGAAAGATTTTGATGGAATGTCCTACTCCTGCCCGATCAACCAATCCCCTCTTATTTGAGTTTAGGGACATCTCTTTGTTAGGTAGGGCCAGGGATCACTAATTAGTCGAATGAGCCCATCCCTCTGGCCTCTCATTTATTGGTCGATCCGGCTGGCGGCTCCTGCATCTCCATGGGGCCCCGTCATACAAGTTGCTAGGAGTCCCTCTAGTCGAATCAATAATCAATAGAAGTTGACTGACCTGGCTCTTCAATCGACGATCTACTGTTCCCTCTTAGTTGCAGATGCCCATGCTTTGATTCGAAAGCCCTAGCCAGTGATGAATCCCCAGTAAGATCGGAGTCTTTCTTTCCTCCTCCCTTCAGTCCAGTTTGAACCCGTCCCAGCAACGAAGACCTTCCTACTTACTGCAAGGTGAGGCTCCGCCCTTCCCCTAGAATCCACTCCGGGCTTTGAGGAATGGGAGCAGCTAGTCCAACTTCTTGAGCAGCCGAGATATTGAACAACGAACATTTGAGCAAGCTACCTTGCCTAACCCTCAGATGAGAGGGAAGGTCGATTTGACTGACTCGAATCCTGGACCTGATCTTTAATCCTACACCGGTTAATGATGCGATGGGATTAGTTTTTCTTTTCATCAATGCTGGCCCAGTCGAGGCTCGTCCATGCCCAATCCCAATGGACAAACCTCCGCCCCTAGCTCTATAATCCACCCGTCTTCCCCAGTCCCTGAAAGCCCTCCTTTCCTTGGCCTAGCCCTCTTTCTCAACTCGAGTCTGAAGTTCAGCGGCTTTCATCATTGACGAAGACCTGCGCTAATAAGACAAAGAAGTGGGGAGTCTATGCCTTTTCATAAAACGAAAAGCTTTCAGTCCTTGTCAGTAACAACGAATTCGTGGAATGAGGGATCCAGAAACGGATAGGGAGGGGAATGGCCTTTCCATTATTGGTGGACCTTCCCTTGAATTGAACCGGTCACGGAGCTCTCCATTGAGTTGTTTAGGTTATGGAATTCCATCTCTAGTTGGGGGTTTCAGTTCGAAGGTTATCAAATGTGGTGCGGGTTCATCTCTCTCGACCAGTTCAGGTTCAAGGGAAGGGTGATCGAGGGGACCCAGACTTGAGATCTCTTTCTTATCTCTTCTATGGCGGGAGGTTTCTTTCGTATCAAGAGTGTGTTGGGGAGGCCAGGGAAAGACGGATTGGATCGAGAGGCGATGCCTACTCTACTCGTTACCACTAAACGACGAAGCCAAGAGCGGAAGGAGGGACTTGAACCCTCAACCTCAGCCTTGGCAAGGCTATGCTCTACCATTAAGCTATTTCCGCCAGCTACGGTAGTGGCGAAGCACTACTGAGCAATTAACGTCTCACTTGATACGGATGACTTCTGTTTTTCCGCCGGACCACACTCTTAACCTCCGATCGAGCGAGCTACGAGCACGAGTAGGTAGGCGGCTAGGGGGGAGGGGCGGCTGCCTTTTCTCTCAATCTCCGGCCGCTCAGTGCCGCTATTGGTGCGAGTTGTAAGGAAGGAGTCTTGGTCTCGAGTCGAGCTGGGGCGTCATTTCATTCTCGTAACGGGAGTGAGTGCACCGCAAGATCAGACAAGTGACTCCCTCGCAGCGGTGGCATCTGTCTTTTAAGTTCAGTCATTTCCTAAGACGGCTCCTCTTATTATACGATAATCCAAGCAGATCCGGGAGCTGAAACATGAGTGTTTGTCTCTTTTTCAACTTCAACAGGAATGCATCAACAAAACAGCCCTTCCATATAGATCGTCGTGGCATGAACTTTGTCAAAAAATGAATTTCTAGCTAACTCCTCTTCCTATTGATCTTGATTAGTTCCAGCTTGTTGAGAGTTCTCTTTTCTTTCTAGACCGGACCCCCGTCTCCTGAAAGACCTGCTTCTCCCGCATGTGCTTTCGGAGCCCCCCACTCATTCAATCACTTGCTTGTGATTGCAGCCATTCCCCGAAAAAGGGAGAGACGAGGGAATCGTCCGCTCCCGTTCATGTGACGAATCGAACATCGTTAGGTCCCGAATTCTGCGAACCACCGGACCTAGACCAAGATCTCCATTACGTCGTACGATATATCGATCCGAAGAACTGACTTTCAGTTGTAAGTCATCCATTCTGCTCCTATCTAAAGTGATGCTAGGCTGCTTCACGCAGGTGCGCTTCGCTCGGCCACATGATGAACATGTTTGAAGCTAACTGCATGTCGAGCGCTTAAGCGGAGCTTGTGGTCACTCGTTCCTCGCTTGTTCCAATCCTAGTAAAGAGCTTCAGATCTGATTCTACACTACATACGATATTCCCGGCCCTCACTAGCTCTTCGCTTGGTTGTACAAAGAGCATGCCCGAGGGGGCTACTACGCTCACCGCGCACTTGCATCACCACCTGAGCTTCGCTACCGCTTCGCCCAGCTCCTACGCCTACCACGAATCTTGAATCATCACGTGGCTGCTAAAGCAAGCTAAGCTTCACACGGCCCTGAGGAAGCCAAAAAAAAGACCCTCTCACGGCCGAAGGCTCCGCAACACGTTGGAGAACTTTTAGATCGAGCCCTAAAACGCCCATTTTCCTAGAGTTCCGAAGTGATCCTCATTCTCACCGCAGCCTTCTAACTTAAGCCGAAAGAAAGCCGGGCATGGTAGTACGAGGGGGAAGCAGAATCGTATCTGGCAGTGGTTCTTCGGATCGATCACAGATTCTCGGCCCCGTCGTTTGGCTTCCACTCCAGTTGACCTCTCTTGTTCTCCCCCCCCTTACACAACCGGGTGGAGGACTCATGTAAACTTATTCCTGTAGGTCCCCGTTCAGGAAGGCATTTTGAACATCTAATTGGAACAGAGGCCAATCTCGATTCGCAGCAATAGAGAGCAGGAGACGAACAGACTTCATCTTGGCTACCGGGGCAAAGGCTTCCTCGTAATCTATCCCATATGTTTGAGTAAAGCCTTGACTAGCCTGACCTTTTCCTCCTTTCTCCCACAAAGCTTCCCTTCACAACCAGTCCCATATCAAATTAGTAGAATTCGAGATGGGGAGAGTCAAAATGATACAAATGCGCATTTCCTCTCTGAATCGAGAGGTCTCAGATCGAAGTCACATAAGTCATGTATTATAATAATAGTTATTTCCGGGAGAACAAAGTTTATTTATGAGCAAATTCTGGCATGAGAGGACCAATGAGACAGAACACTGTTGGATGCATTCCTTCGCTAGCAGGGCTTCGGCCCATCTCAATGGAAGAGTCTTCGGTCAGTAATCTCGTACTCTCGACCGGCTCGAACCACTACGTTATCCATGTTCCGGCTCATTCGTATGCTCATCCTATTCATGTCACCAGAACCTGTAATAAACCATCATTTCAAACCATCCTGTTACAGGGAATCAATCTTTGGATATCAGTTCGAAGGGAGCGCCGAAAAAGGGAAGTAGCTCCTACCTACAGGAGCATCTTCCCTTTTTCGGGGGATCGGGAAGAGGAAATCTGGTGTGAGGTCTGAGGTCAACGGTAATATGTCAACCTGCTTTAATGAGAGTACTCTATTTCCATTAGGAGCTTCCCCCAGCTGAGCTAGGCTACTTCCCTAATGAAACGAAGATAGCATAAATTAGGGAGGCCGTAGATGAAAGCCTCTTCAGTAAACTCTTTCCGCTTCCGCTTCTGAATCTGGATGGCGGCTTTGGTTGGAGAAGAGAGTGTTTCAGTTACGGTTTAGGGCTAGTGAGTTACTAGACGTTCGTGAAGGCAGACAGGCGCTCGTAGACAGAAAACCGTTTTCGCAGAGCGACTTAGAAAAAACAAACCACTTCTTGTTTTTGTTTTGAAAAGCGCTGCGTACAGTTCTGGGGGTTGTAGAACAACTACTTGTTCGCCGTTCTTTTTCCGTTAGCCAGTATCGAGACTCTAAGACTCCTTGCGCTTAGCCCACCGCAGGTGCTTTGATAGAGAGTCACTTTCGGGTTGTAGGGCGCAAGGGGATCTTGAATCAATTCCCTCTTTGCCAGTAGCTAGGGCAAGCGGTTCGAGTCAAGTGTCAGTTAAAGAACCAATTGTTGGCAAGAGTCACAAATATGAAGTAAACGACTTGGTCTCTTCTGGAGAGTTAGACAAAAGAAAGTCTCCTTCTGTATAGGGGAAGGAAAGGCTCTCGCACTAGTTGTTCTGTAAGAAGGGCTTTCATTAGCGTGAGAAGGCGGGTTTTCTGGATGTTGGCAAATGGGCATGAGAAGGAGCATCGTTCCATGCTGGAGATCCTTTACTAAACCCCTACCCTAACCATTATCAGAGCCTACCATGAACCACGCTTTGTTTGTTTTTCTTTTTTGGGTTGTGCGAGCTCCGGCTACCGCTGGGGAGAGGGAAAGTTACGGAGCTACGCACTGGCGGATAGAGACCAATAAGGACACCTAAAGATGAAGCAGGACGCCACACCAGATAAGAGAAAGATCAAAGCCCGAAGCCAGCAAAAGGAGTCCCAAGATCCGCCGAAGGAGACAGACCTAAGGAAGGAGCGAAAACGAAAAGAAGGAAAAGAGGTAGATTTCCCTAGACCCTATCATAGGAGCCCGCCCCATGGGGAAAGGGACAATAGGCGGCTGGGGCCAAACTCCCCCGACACCGATGAACTAACGGCTATAGATGGATACCGGTATCGCCAGCAAGCTTCATTCTCGAGGAGCGGGTTCAGTCCCTCGAGATTGGAATCAAGCATGTTGGTGATGAATTGAGGGAACTGAACTATATGTGTGTTAAGCAAAGCAGTTCTGGTCCTCCATTCGTTGGGCTCTTCGTGACCCTATCAGTCAGTCGGCTTGCCACTAATACAATACCCAAAAACCTAGAAAGAAAGTACACCTTCACGCCCTTCTACCGCTTTTTCTTAACGCAATTACTAGCTTACTGTCCACCTTCCCCACTTCACCGCCCTGGTCCTCGATGTATCGATGCCTTTCTTTACTTGATGAGCGGATAGGCACTTCTTATCTTATTTTTTAATTTAATTTGTGTCGAGGTACTTTGGATTCGGCTTGTTACCGCATCACTCGCGCCGCCAAGCTTGCCTCTCGGGTAGGGGCGCACGGGTTGCTAAGCATTACATCCACGGGAAAACCTCCGAGAGAGTCCGTTTGGCAGCAAAACATAGCGAGTGGAGTAAGTAGGATGAGGCGGCCGGAAGAGACTGAGCCCGGACGAAGCCAATCACATTGAGTTGTAGATTGACATAGTTAACCTTCAGTGCACTTCAAATAGAAAGTCAGAGTTGAAGCTGAGCGTTCACCTTAGCGGCACCTCTGACCTCAGATGCATGTGTTAAGCATATAACTAGCGAGCGAACCATACTTCGGATATCGCTCGGAGCAAGGCCAGTCGCTGGATTAAGACTAACAAACCGACCATTCCTTATCAAAGGCCCAGCAAGAGACCTACGTACCTCGGCCTCAGTGCGTCCTACTTGTGTCGTTCGTGTTTTAAGCCTGCTATACATCCTTGCTCCATCTACCATTCCTGACAATCCATCCTATCTTTAGTAGTAGCCTAACCTAAGGCTCCATGATGGATCTTCTGCGCTAAGGCTAGCATCTCATCCCATCTATCATCTACTTCAAGTTGCTACGTAGGGAGAATGGCTAAGGCAGAAAAGACATCCATGCATGCCACCCATAGTAATCTGACGGATAACATCCATCAGCCATCTATGAACAGAGTTAAATAACCTCTGATTCAGCCAGTTTCCTATGGCAAATATTCGTCTCTTCCCTGCTCCTTCAACCGATTGACCCAGTCGTCCGAGGTAAGGACTCTGACAGGAGTAGGATCGTTGGGAATGACCTCCTTTTCAAATGAGGCCATATCCATTCGACTAAACAACTCGTTGTTTTCGTCGAAACAATACCTAACTCTTGGGTACCACAGTACACCTAATAATGAGGGTCTTTTACTTCCTTCTTTCTGTTACCTTTCGGTACCATGAATTAAGTTAAAAAGGCAAGGAACGTAGTAACTCGACAGTAAGGAGAGGACCGAAAAGTCCTCTTCGTACCTCTCCATTTGATTGACCTCACTGAAACCGGTTTAGCTAGTTTTATCAACACCCTGATGAGGTCCTTTATGTATCTATGGACCCCAAAGGAGGGCACCCACCCTCAGGTGTCAAACCAAAAGGAACTATCGGTTTACAAGACCGGTAGGCCAGGTTGGCTCTAGCATAAGGAGTCAACTCACAAAACATAAAGAAAGCGTTTTGCGGGACTCACAGAGTAGAGATGCCTGAGAGGTATCCGTAATCGCTGCAGCGACTAGGACATTGGCTTAACAGGCCAAACGCCTTAGGGCAACCAAATCGAAAACCTTCCAGACAAGGCCGAACCGGACCAACTGAGAGTCGGTCGATTCAACCTGCCATTTCCGGTTCACGAATGGTGCGTCTAAGATATCCTGGATGGTTACGCCTGGAGATACTGCAACCATGTAGTACCACTTGACGTAGTTAAGCCATTGTCGGACCCACGACCTTAATTAAGGTTGTGTACTCCGCGAACGACTACCATCGGTGACGATAACCTCGTCAGGATAGAGGCACAGGTCCTTTGGAGCCATTTCCCTGCGGAAATAATTTACAAGGATTCCTGACTC